ATTTGTTTAATCGATACAAATTGTGACCCGGATCTAGCAGATATTTCGATTCCAGCGAATGATGACGCTATAGCTTCAATTCGCCTAATTCTTAACAAATTAGTATTTGCAATTTGTGAGGGTCGTTCTAGCTATATACGAAATTCTTGATTAATAATAAGATAAGTAAATTTTTTTGGAACTCTATAAGAATAGATTTATTGAATCGGTTACTATTTCTGAATCGCACAAAAGAGATAAAAAGAACCGAGGATATTATGCGATTAGTCGATATTCAAAATATACAATTCAAGTATGCAAGTCGAAAAAGAGATGGTTGAATCAAAATAATTCCTTTTAAAGTTCTATTTCTTTCAGAGGTTAATATGAATGTTTTATTATGTTCCATCACCACACTAAAAAGGTTATACGATATATCTGGTGTGGAAGTAGGCCAACATTTCTATTGGCAAATAGGAAGTTTCCAAGTGCATGGCCAAGTACTTATTACTTCTTGGGTTGTAATTGCTATCTTATTAGGTTCAGCCATTATAGCTGTTCGTAATCCACAAACTATTCCGACTGACAGTCAGAATTTCTTTGAATATGTCCTTGAATTCATTCGAGACGTGAGCAAAACGCAGATTGGAGAAGAATATGGTCCATGGGTTCCATTTATTGGAACTTTGTTTCTATTTATTTTTGTTTCGAATTGGTCGGGGGCTCTTTTACCTTGGAAAATAATACAGTTACCTCATGGGGAGTTAGCCGCACCCACAAATGATATAAATACAACCGTTGCTTTAGCTTTACTCACGTCAGTAGCATATTTCTATGCGGGCCTTACCAAAAAGGGATTAGGTTATTTCAGTAAATACATTCAACCAACTCCCATCCTTTTGCCCATTAACATCTTAGAAGATTTCACAAAACCCTTATCGCTTAGTTTTCGACTTTTTGGAAATATATTAGCCGATGAATTAGTAGTTGTTGTTCTTGTTTCTTTAGTACCCTTAGTGATTCCTATACCTGTCATGTTCCTTGGATTATTTACAAGTGGCATTCAAGCTCTTATTTTTGCAACTTTGGCTGCGGCTTATATAGGCGAATCCATGGAAGGTCATCATTGATTAGTTTTCGACATAGTATTTTTTTTTAGCTTAGCCTGACGCAATGTATGCGCGTCTCGAGGGAATCCGCTTAGACTTAGGGAAGATAAATATACAAATAAGGTATATACGATCTAGAGTAATAGTAAAAAGAATATTACGATATTAAGTTAAGGAATTGTAAAAAAAAAAAGGAAAGAGATCTTTTAGATCTTTTTCCTAAAATTCCTGTTTGGTCGATTTATACCGCCCTACACTGAATATTCTCTTTATATAATATAGTTTTGTTCGTTCAATTCCAATATGAACTATTAGTTTGAAATATTAGGTTATTAGGTAGTATATTAGGAATCATAATCGGAATAAGAATTCTTATGGTATCTGTTTACGACGTGCGATTAACAAAAAAGAAGGTATAGAGACTTATTCTCATTTCAGTTGATTTCATTCAATTCACCGATTGACCAACAAAAATTTAATAAATAAGAAATTCCATCAATTAAATCCAGATATTTCTATGCAATGATTCGTCCTAACGAATTCGTCAGTTAGATTGATTGTACCCTTGTGGTGTGGGATAATGATAAATAAAAAGAGAGGATAAGGGTTTACAAAAAAGGGGTTGATTAGGGGAGGAAGGGGGTCGAACTAGATGTATGTAATCTAATCGCTATAAGACTATTTTTGTGTATGTTTCGAAGAATGATTCTAGAATCCGGCTGAATCTAAGATACGAATATATGGTTTGGTTTACGTTATGGGGGAAAAACATGTATATGTGATATTCGATATTAACTAGGTATAGATGAACTAAAGATATATCTAATTTGCCCTACTACTGTGAATTTATATAGGGATTCCACTAGAAGTCCTCCCGTTTCGGCTGGAATTTTGAATTGAATATTGAATGAGTTTAAATCACGAAAAAGAACAAAGAATTCAAAAAAAGGTTCGGAAAAATAAAAAAATAAAAAAGAAAGAAATGGACGCACAAAAGTCGGACGGATTCACAAAAATGACGTGGATAGGAATTAAAAAAGAGATATCGAAGTAGTTCGGATGATTCAAGAATATTATTATATTATTTCGTATTTCGGGGAGGTTTAGTTACTTTGACTGGATAAATCTTAGCGATGGAATAAGTAAGTCATAATTCATTGGTTGATTGTATCATTAACTATTTCTTTTTTTTTTGTTTTGATGCGAGGAACTTATCATGAATCCACTGATTTCTGCCGCTTCCGTTATTGCTGCTGGATTGGCCGTGGGGCTTGCTTCTATTGGACCCGGGGTTGGTCAAGGTACTGCTGCGGGCCAAGCTGTAGAAGGGATCGCCAGACAACCAGAAGCAGAAGGAAAAATACGAGGTACTTTATTGCTTAGTCTGGCTTTTATGGAAGCTTTAACAATTT